ATAAAAATATCTTTGAACATACATGATATGGCTCGAAAATCCTTAGTAAAGACATTGACAAGATACTCTTTTTTTATTTTTCCATAGAAAATAGTTCGCTCAAAAAAGGTTCCAAAAAATGTTGATTGTAAATGATAGGATTGGTTACGTAAAAAAACAAAAATAGATTCGTATTCACAGACATGAGAATTATATAAGAATAAAAAGAATCTCCGATTTCTTTTTGAAAAGTTGGAAATATATTTCTTTTGAAAAAAAAAAAAGTTCCAATTACGATTCTCGTGGAAAACGAATCGTAAAAAATGTAAAGAAGAAGCATCTTTCACCCAACAACGAAGAATTAAAACCAATATTTCAAGATGAACAGGATAAGGTATTAGTATATTTGACACATAATTTAAACGGGAGAATTTATCTTCTAAAAAGGGAAATATGGAATGAATTGATCGTAAATTTGTAGATTGGTCTATTTTATTATCTTCAAGAGAAGATACTACGCCTAGGAAAAGTTTAATTTCTACAATAACTGCTAACTTACTCGATATGATTTGAAAAAAAAAATGTTTGTTGTGCCCAAAAAAATAATTTTGGTTATAATCATAAGTAGAAATAAGAAAATAATTCTGGTGATACATTCGAGTAATTAAGCGTTTCACAATTAGTAACCGAACCTTTTTGTCATAACCTACATTTTCGAACAAACTTGATCGATTGAAACTACGATTATTAGTAAGTGCATAAATATACTCCTGGAAAAAAAGTGGATATAAAAAATAAAAGTCCTGTTTCCGAGTTCGCTCTCGGTCTAAATGTTTTTTGAATTCTTCCATTTTTATTTGAAAGTTTATTTGAATTTTAACCAAAGACCAATTTGGGTTATCAAATAATACTAAATAATACTATTAAGTGCGATTGCGATATAGTTAAAACAAAGTGTTTGTGTTTTATTATTATTATTCATAATCATCTTGTTATTTTATTTTATAATAATACAATAGTACGAAAAAGATGGAGACCTCGTGATAAACAGACTCGATCCTCTGTTTTTCCACCCAATCGGTTTATTTTATATTCATTACATTATATGATAACAAGATGATTCGAAATATTGTCTTTTTTAAACGCAATCGCTCTTTTGATTTTGTAAAATAAAAGAAATACAGGGGGTTTCTCAATATGCTCACACATACACACACGTATATACATTATATTATGGATATGGAATAGCAAATAATTTGGATGCGTTCAAAAAAACGTTTCTTCTGATAAAACAGTTCTGGGACGGAAGGGCTCGAACCTCCGAATAGCGGGACCAAAACCCGTTGCCTTACCACTTGACTACGCCCCAATTCGATTTCTATTCAACACTAATCAAACTAATATTGGTATTGATTACTTATCAATTCTGGTCAAAATTTATATTTCATAAATTGATTAAAGTGTTGCTAGGATTTTAACATGTCTAAATATCGAATAAAACCCAATTCATTGATCATTACATATAATTGAATTAAAATATTATGTGAAAGTATAATTTCTTCTATTCTCTTAATTGAGAATATAAGTTTTTTTGATTGGGTAAATAAAAAATAAAATTTTTCTTTTTTTTTTAATTAAAAACTCAATAAAAATGCAATTATCTTCATGAAAAAATGGTTGTTACATTTAATATCTTTAGTTTGATCTGTCTTAATTTTACTCTTTATTCGAGTCTTTTTTTCTTTTCAAAATTACCCGAGGCCTACGCTTTTTTAAATCCAATCATAGATGTTATGCCAGTCATACCTGTATTCTTTTTTCTCTTAGCATTTGTTTGGCAAGCCGCTATAAGTTTTCGATGAGATCTTTCATTTAATAATGTACTAAAAAAAATTATAACAATTGATAAGATCAGATAAGTCTTACAATAGAAATCCTAGATTCAAACATTTAAATTCGTGGATAGACACGATAACTCCTAATCTAATATATATTCTATATCGATTCTATATTCTATAATATAATATATTATAGTTGTTAAGGATATAAGGTTAGAATCAACTAATTCATATTAATAAATTAATAAAAGATTCTTATTACATTACAAGTTAATTTCAGAGCATTTTATTTTTTATTTCTAGAAACATCGCTTTTATAGGATATGTGGGATATGTGATATAAAAACGGAGAATATATTCCCCCCCCCCTTTTTTTTCCAAAAAAACAATCATGGAGATTGGGTAATGCTTACTCTTAAACTATTTGTTTACACAGTAGTAATATTCTTTGTTTCTCTCTTCATCTTCGGATTTTTGTCTAATGATCCAGTACGTAATCCTGGCCGTGAAGAATAAAAAATACCTACTTTTTTAAACGTTTAATATAATCAATTCTTTTCGATAAATAAAAAAATAAAGAGAATATAAATTCATCAACAAAACGGGAAAGAGAGGGATTCGAACCCCCGGTACGCATAACTCGTACAACGGATTAGCAATCCGCCGCTTTAGCCCACTCAGCC